GAATGATCAATATCAAATTATCAAATTATAATAAGATATACTTTATATATAATAAGATAAGATAAGATATCTTTACTTTATATTATAAAATATAAAATAAAATCTAAATAATAATAACAGGTACAAATAGTAAATCGAGGTACCCATTCTATGACAAATCTTACCTTTCCCTCTGTTTTGGTCCCTTTAGTAGGCCTAGTATTTCCGGCAATCGCAATAGCTTCTTTATTTCTTCATATTCAAAAAAACAAAATTGTTTAGAGGCGAGGGCACAAAATCTCATCTATTTTTTTTTAACTGACGCTTGTATCATAACACAGATATCCATTTAGCAAAATTTGGTATATTTGGTATAAGTGGCTTCCGCCGAAAATCTCCCAAAAATGCTATATTCTAGCTATTTTCAAATAGACCCAACTCGGCGGATGGCTGAACTGTAAAGTTGGTCTATCTATATACATGTGGCTATCTTTAGTGAGATCATACGAAGGGTATGTTATTAGTTTAGATCTAACCAATTTAATGAATTACTCCTAAAGGTTCACATCAAACTAGTGCTAGTTGATGCGAGTTACTTCGGAAACAAACGGACTAAAGTCAAATTCATTTGGGGTATTCTCTCAATTCCAAAAAAAGCAACTGGATCAAGTATGAGTTGTCGATCAGAATATATATGGATAGAACCTATAACGGGGGCTCGAAAAACAAGTAATTTCTGCTGGGCTGTTATCCTTTTTTTAGGTTCATTAGGATTCTTGTTGGTTGGAACCTCGAGTTATCTTGGTAGAAATTTGATATCTTTATTCCCGTCTCAGGAAATAGTTTTTTTCCCGCAAGGAATTGTGATGTCTTTCTATGGGATCGCGGGTCTTTTTATTAGCTCCTATTTGTGGTGCACAATTTCGTGGAATGTAGGTAGTGGTTATGATCGATTTGATAGAAAAGATGGAATAGTGTGTATCTTTCGTTGGGGATTTCCTGGAAAAAATCGTCGGGTTTTCCTCCGATTTCTTATAAAAGATATTCAGTCCGTCAGAATAGAAGTGAAAGAGGGTATTTTTGCTCGTCGTGTCCTTTATATGGATATCAGAGGCCAGGGAGCCATTCCATTGACTCGTACTGATGAGAATTTTACTCCACGGGAAATGGAACAAAAAGCTGCTGAATTGGCCTATTTCTTGCGTGTACCAATTGAAGTTTTTTAATAAATGAAGCCGAGAAATGAATGCTTTCTCAGCAGGAGAGCAAAAAAAGCAAGAATCCCCTTTTTCTATAACATAACTTATAACTTAATTGAGGTTTCTTCAAAACATTCATTCGAGTCAAAGCAGACATATATGGAATAAGACTAAAATTTTTCCGGGCATTTATCGAAAGGAGATATGTGCTTCGAATTCGACCAATTGAAATATAGGTAAACAATTTTTTTTATTTATTCATTCGAATTTTTCGTCTATTTCGGTATTTTTTTTTCTAGATTCAAGGCCTAACCACGAAATCACAAATAAAAAAGAGTGAATAGATTCATAGGTTCGATAACTTGTAATAGAAGAGATGCATGAGAGAAATATTAGATTACATAGAGTCGACGAATGAGATGGGTTCATTAACAATTCACAGACGAAAAAATGGAAAAAAAGAAAGCATTCACTCCTCTTTTATATCTTGCATCTATAGTATTTTTGCCCTGGTGGATTTCTCTCTCATTTCAAAAAAGTCTGGAATCATGGGTTACTTATTGGTGGAATACTAGGCAATCCGAATTTTTTTTGAATGATATTGAAGAAAAGAGTATTCTAGAAAAATTCAGAGAATTGGAGGAACTCCTCTTCTTAGAGGAAATGATCAAGGAATACTCGGAGACACATCTACAAAACCTTCGTATAGGAATTCACAAAGAAACAATCCAATTAATCAAGATACACAACGAGGGTCGTATTCATACGATTTTGCACTTCTCGACAAATATAATCTGTTTCATTATTCTAAGCGGTTATTCTATTTTGGGTAATAAAGAACTTGTTATTCTTAACTCTTGGGCTCAGGAATTCCTATATAACTTAAGTGACACAATAAAAGCTTTTTCTCTTCTTTTATTAACTGATTTATGTATCGGATTTCATTCGCCCCATGGTTGGGAACTGCTGATTGGCTTTGTCTACAAGGATTTTGGATTTGTTCATAATGATCAAATTATATCTGGCCTTGTTTCCACTTTTCCAGTCATTCTAGATACAATTTTAAAATATTGGATTTTCCGTTATTTAAATCGCGTATCTCCGTCACTTGTAGTGATTTATCATTCAATGAATGACTGAAAAATTATCTACCTAATCCAATTAGAATGTTTCTTACTTTGCAGTTGTACATAAGCAAAGCATTGAAAATCGCTTTAGATTTCTACCCATCCCGGGGATTCATCCTATATTCCTATATATTAATCCAGTCAATTTATTCCAGTAAATAACAGAATCGTGGATAGGAAACTCCATTAGTAACC